TTGCAATGTAGCTCCATAGGAACCATAAATAGAAACACGTGAAATATTAGCAGAAATAGAGATTTTAGGCGCAATAGAAAGGAATGCTGTAACCGGGGTGGGTGAACCCTCATAGATATCAGGTGCCCACATATATAGAGTCAAAAGAAAGAGGGAGTCCGAAGGGGAGGGGGGTTTGATTCGGGGCTCGAGAGATGGAATAGATAGGGCCCCACAAGTTTTGAATTCGCCGCTGGGGAATTCACACGAAAGGGAACGAGGAATTTTCAACGAAAAAAGTGCTCTCTGAACCGAACGTGAAAGTCGTTTTCCATCAGACGGCTGTTCCCGTAACTCCACTCTCGACTTGGATTATATATCCAAAAAGGTCCGCTCTCGGCCATTCCACACGCTGCCTAGAAGAGGCGTGGTTATCTGAAGTGGATTCTCTCTTTTCTAGTCGATGCCGAACCTGCTGCCCCATTGACTAAGAAGGGGGCGGGCAGCTACATGGACCCCTTCCTTTCTGTTGTTGCCAGCGCTTTCCCGGGCCGAGCCGGAATTCTGTATTCTAATTTGAAGGGGCAGGCAAAGCCCGAAGGCTGCTATCCCAATAGGCCAGCGGGCGGAACGAGGATAGGGTCCGGATACCACCGCGGTCGAAAAAGCCCTTCAGATAACACGCACCGTAGACCATCCTCGGTCTTCTTCGTTTTCGATGAAAAACAAATAAAATCTCGATCCCCGAAAGTGTTTTCCTTCCCCCGCCTCCCCTCCTTCGTCGAGCCTTTCCTTTAATGGTTGGGAAAAGCATTCCCTTATCTGAACTTGACTCTTTCCAGCCTTATTCAAATAAAAAGAAATAGGGGGGTGGGTCATAACATAGGCTTCAAACATGATTTGAAGGTCCATGCGAAAAATACAAAATCTGGAAAGCTGCAGGAAAAGGTTTTTCTTTCCTGTGTTGCACTGAAAAAAGAAGGACCTAAGAGAATCTTCTCTTAGGCCTCCCGCGCCCGCCGCCGCCCGGCCCAGGGGGCAAAGCGAGAAAAGACAGAGGGAGGGAGAGCAGCATCTTATTCTTTTCGCGAGAACTCCACTTCCAGATCAGAAAAGCATTCGGAACGGGCTCCGCGTTCATTTCGTTGGCAGAAACGATCCAGGGGCTTCGGGGAACCCCAAAACAAAGTCTTTCGACTTGATTCATAGATAGAATCAATGATAGATAGACAAAAGATAGATGAACGAGATATCTTTTTTTTTTAGGAATTCCTCATATCCAAGGCAGATTACCACAAGCACCCCACCCCATACGACTAGTTGGGGTGGGCTGTTCCCCTTTTGAATCAAACAAAATAAGTAGTAGGGGAGGGGCAGCTACTTTCATTCTAAAGGAAACCGAAGAAACAACCTTTAGTGGAGCCCTACTTCCCTCTTTGCGACCTCATCAATTCAAGCGCAAACCCATTTCTTTCTTAGTCACCGGGCTCCGCGCACCAAAGGCCTACCAAAGGTAGGCCGAGCTCTTTGATATTCTTTCGGGCGACGAAAGGCTACTTCAATCTAGGAAACAGCCGGAAACTCGAAGGGGTCGCCTTTGGAAGCGTTCGCCGGTAACCAAAGCTTCACTCCTTCCTTTTGATTATGTCGTAACGCTGACTGAATCCAATCCATAAACCCGGAAACGAAACAAAGTTCGTTCCCTTTCGTCAAGTAGGTAAAGTAGGCAACCACTTTTGCTTTGCCTTAGACTCTATTGGAACAAAAGAAAGAGGCGGAATGGAGAAAGGAAAGGGGCAAGAGCGGTCTTGCTTGGCGCGAAGGCTGCTGGTTCGGGGGCAGGGTACGGTACTAAAGGTCCTCGGACTTCCAGGCGGTCTTTCTTTTGGGCAGCTGTTCACCGTTGGATCTCGCCAATACAGCCCCCTATAGTTTTCGTTACCGAGATATCTTTTTTTTTCATTGTTCCCAGGGATTTTTTGGGTAATCCGCTCCCATGCTGCAAACAGTCAAATCTGACCCTTGTCGCTCTTCTTTCTTTCCTCGCGGGCAGGAAGCACACCAGCAGCGTGCGTTGCGTGATTCTACTGTGTTTTTTGCACTTGACTGGGTGGACAGTTGACCGGAAGAGAACTTCGATTCGCCCGGCCAGCAGGCGGGCGGTGTGCTTATCTTGTGTGACAACACTACAGAGCGAGTGGCCCTTCTAGGCGGGCAGCTTTGTGATACAGAAAAAGCGACGCTTTCGTGTCACATGCTATGGTCTCAATGCCCTTACGAGGTAGTGATGAGTTTCACGCGCTCTAAGCCCGGCCCGCGCGCGGTTAGGAAGATTGGCCTAGATCTGAACGGTACCACCCACCCTACCCTACCACCTATAGGCGGCCGTCCGTCCTACAGCCGCCCGAAAAGGAACTGCAGTGATCTTGAATAGGAATCCTACAGCGATAGAAAGAATCCCCATAAAAATACCACTAGATCGAGCACCTTCGTATCCGGTCAAAATCTTGGCTAATTGATCGAAGTGGGTAGCTCCAGTAGACCCATAGATCATGGAACAAATAGGGTGGGTAGGCCCAACCACCACACTACACGTATAGACGCGAACCCCCCTAAAAACCGTACGTGCGACTCTCACCGCATACGGCTCGCACAAAGACTCCTAAATCCATCCCGAGCCTTTTCTTCCACCTCTCCTCTCCAATCCTCGATCAAACTTGCCCAGGCGCTATGGGGGTCTTTCCTTCGCCTATCGTATGTATCGGCCTGGCTTCGTCCAGAACCAAGGAGGCATTCTGGCGGGCGCGTGCGTGTAGGAAGGCCGACCACTACATAAGCTAAAACTAAAAGACTACGACTACAAGCCGGAAGCGACTCGCTTCTATTCTCGTTGGGATTGGATATATATAGATATAGATGGGGAATCTATAGATCGTAGTAGTTCGCCAACCTCTCTAACTAACATACGATACAATTTCACTTCACGCACGGCCAAAAAAAAAAGAAAGAGCTTCGCTCGGTGGGCCTTCCTACGCTGACGAATGCCTCCTTTCTCTTCTCTGAAGTCTACAACAAAAAAGTGGGAGAGGCAGGATTCGAACCTACGTAGAAAAACTTCAACAGATTTACAGTCTGTCGCTTTTGACCACTCGGCCACTCTCCCCTTCCCGGGCCGACGGCCCCCCTCCCTGGGTTCTAAGAAAGAGGGCGGCGCCTTGAATCAAAAAGCTTATTGATTTGATTGAAGGGAACAAATACTATTTATTAGCTTAGCCGGGAGAATCTAGTCATTTAGTCAGTTCATAACAATCTCTGTAAAGCAAGGGGCAAAGCTTCTACGACAGCTTCTCCCTCATGTCATGTAGTCGTCGGCCTTCCCGACGCCCCCCCTTCGTCGCTTCTGGCTAAGCATCTTTCGGCGGAGGAAAGGAGGCGACTAGTCGCTTCTGGCGAAGCTGCGAGCCTACCCTGCCTACTTAAATAGCTTACGCTTACTCAGCCTAGTCTACTAAAAGAGGGCTACAGCAAGCAACGAAGTTGCCTTTGTTTGTTGTGGGTCGCGCCTCGCCGTAGGCACTGAATGAATGAAATGAGTGGAGATCTTCCTTCCTCCTTTCAAATAACCAAGAACTTCGTTGGTACTAGTGGCGAAGAAAAATCTTACCCCAAAAAAAGCAACTCGGAACCTAAAGAGAAGAGAGTTCAGTCTACAAGAAGCTGGCAGAGCTTTAGCCATTGGACTACATCCATCTATCCTACCTAATCTATCCTACCTAAACAGTAAGCCTTTTCTTGTTCGTTCTTCGAGCTAGTGGAGTCCTTCCGGCTAATGAAGATACTACTCCAGTCTTCCCATTCATTCACAGTGGATCCTTCCTTTTCCCTAAGAATTGAACGAACCAAGTTCACCTATACGAGAGTGAAGAATAAAACCCTACAATCAACTTCCCACTTTTGATGTCCCACGATTCTGCTAGTTTAGAAACTAAAGAGAAAAACAGGCGTCAGAAAAGCGATAACTCAAAATTCTCCCCAAGTAGGATTTGAACCTACGACCAGTCAGTTAACAGCCGACCGCTCTACCACTGAGCTACTGAGGAAGAACTCCCTTAAGGAAGCCGACTCTCGTTCTTTGGACCAACCTATGACCGGGTTCGTCACTCTTTTTTTTTCCCTTGATTGAAAGAGGCTAAGCGCGGTACATTGAGTAAAGGGAGGATTTGCTACATCGCTACATCGGGCGGTGGGTGGCCCCTTCGAGAGTTGCGGGTCCTTGCCGCTGCATGAGTGGTAGCTCATGCTCAAAACTCCTCCGACACGAGTCCTAGTCGTTGCGCTGCGGTCCGTTTCCCGTCTTCGCTTGCGCGATTTATTTGCACTTCTGATTGGTTTCATCCATCTCCGACCCTAATGAATCGAGTATGTATTCAGGGGTCAGCCAGTCAATCAGTTCGGGTTCTCGGTCGGTTCCCGTTCGCCTGCCTCCCTCATAGTCCATTAGTGGGTAGGGTGGGTGACTTAGAGGGCGCCCGCCTCCTCTTCAGACGTGTCCTCGACAATCTGGCGGTTGTTCGATCTCAGCTTTTGGGGGCGGGAGTGCTTGGTCGCTGGGGTTTCCTTTTCCTCAACCAATTCGGTTGTGTCAGCCCGGTCTAACATTTATGAGCTGGCAAGATGGATTGAAGGTAAGATAGATTTGAGTTTAACTGGTATAGGACCCTCGATCGACCATGGGGCGTATTTTCATTCTAAAAACTGAATTTGAAGCGTAAAAAGCTCCTTCTCATGTTGCATTTCTTTGGTTTGGAAGTTTCAGTATGTTGTCTGTGGATTTCTAACAAAGGAAAGCCCCCCTATGCCATTTGATTAATTAAAGTTCCGTGCTGCTCGCCACTCCCCGAGGCCAAGGACGGGGTCGAACCGTCATTCCAGGATTTGCAGTCCGATACATTTCCATTATGTTACCTAGCCGCCACCGCATATGTATAAAAAGAGGGAGCGGGGAAGGAAGAACAACCGTTTCACTTTGGAACATGAGGTGGCGGGCGGAGCGCTCTATATGATCATGATCGGCGGCGGGTTACCAGAGAAGAGGGGACAACTTCTTTCTCCCTTGCCTTGCTCCATTTTCCTTTTATGATTGAAAGTAGCAAGCCACTCCACTACTGGTATATAGGCCAGATCAGATAAAGGGTTGCTTCCTCCATATGTTCAGGCAAAGAACATATAGAAGCTAGCTTTTGTTTTGTCTTGTAAGCAACCATGCCTATAGAATTTTGCTTACCAAAGTGGTCTTACTAAAAGTAAGTAAGCAACCAGTTCCGTTCCAAGTGACATGGCTTTTCACTACTCTTTTCCAGAGAAGGTTGCTCATCCAGCCCGGCGGATCCATTGTTTATGCGGCAGTGCGATGCAGCTGAAAAACCCCTTTCTTTATATTAGTAATATTAGTGACGGTATAGGTTGCGGAAAACTCCAAAACTAGGGTTCCAAAATAAAAAGCTTATTAATATAAGTTTTAGAAAAAGGCACCCCTACTATACCCCTAAACTAGAAGCTAGCGCGCAACGGCTTTTCCGCCGTTGTTGCTTGCTGCTTGCAAGCTCGAAAATCTCTCTTTCGCTTCGCCTCCCTGTCTCCATTCTGATTGATTCGCTTCTTCCTTCGCGCAAGCGCGGAACCCCTTGTTGTGTTGCATTTCGTGATCCTCCTTTTCTTTTCCGCTTACCACTATTCCTCCTATCTTTCAATGCCTTCCACCCAGCCCAGTACCTATAGTGCCTATCCTCTTAAACCTGACACGGGATAGGATAATAGTACAGCCTCGAGGCGAACAGCTCCTTTCTAAGCTCAGGGAAGAACACCTAGCCCAGCTTTCTTTCCGAGCCATCAATAACTGCCAGATTTTTTTTTCGGGTCCGGCTACCCCTTCAAGAGGTCCAGCTTTCCTTTCACCGGTCGGTCAGTTATGGAGTTCGAGCCAGCGCAGGCTTCACGGCCAAGTATTGTGCCGTTTTTAAGTTAAGAAAGATCTTATCCTTTCTTTCACTCGTACCGTGACCGAAGCAAAGCCTCCCGTTGTGGATCTTATGACGACATGAAGTTCTCGAGTTGGTATTCAGTGAGCCAACATGGACTCGTAGGTCAGTGATTTCGATGGATTTCCGGAATATCTATATATAGTTTTCGTCCGTCTCGTCTGTTTAAAAGGGGCATAGACAAAGGCCGATTTTGTTTTGGGACTGCAACAAATTTCCAGATTTGGTCGGTGCTCGGTAGCATTCCCTTTATCTATCAAAGTAAAGTACGCTAGGGATTCTCTTCAAGTAGAGTAAACAAAACGAGAGGCACAATTAGTTGAGTCTAGCATTCCTGTGCAATTCCCTTCCTTTAATTCATTTGATTGGATTCCCGTCTGTTAATTCAATATGCTCTTTCCGCTTAGGTTAGCTGTACTCTCGTGTAGCAGTTAACGCTTGGTGGGAGTTCCAACATAGGAAGGCACCCGTAGGTTTTTATTCCTCTACTTTATTCAATGTAATTCCTTCATGTAAATAGACTTCTCCTGTCAACAAACAAGAAAACGGATGCCGCGCAAGGGCTTTTCGCGTTAGGTTCGGCCTGGTATACAAGCAATTAATGAGCCTAAACTAGGGGGTTACGCAAGGGGGGTGGGTACTCAGGTCTTGAAAGCCTCAATAAATAAAATAAAAGCGTGTATTTCCAGTTTAGGAAGAGAGAAAGTCTAATTCCACTAGAAAACTGGAAAAAAAACTCTTAAATATGAATTCAACCAACTCAAAAAGTAGTGGCAGGAAGCAGCACACCAGGAGGTGCGGGACGAACTCCTTCTTTTAACTTTTAAATATTCCAATCGAGCTGCCGAATCAGTACGGGTCCAGAAATTGGTAAACCAGAAAATAGACACACCCACAAATCATTCTTTTATTTAATAAATCTCATGTAGGAGAGCCTATACCGGACCGGAAACTCAAATGTGATAATTCAGGCGAAAGAAAGGTCGATCTTTCTTGTATACCTGCCCGTGAACCCTTCTCTCTCTTTCTTTGATCGAATCCCTTGGTTTCTTAAAAAGAGTTGTCCCCTGTCTGTATCAGTCGTCTCTATGGCAATCTTTCTTTAAGCAGAAAGCGTGTTAAAGCTAGATACCCAAGGAGCAAAAGAGAAATGGCTTTCGGCCTAGGATCTCTTGAAAGTGCTTTTCCTTTCCTTTTAACTAAGACAACTTCCCCTAACTCCCAACTCCTAGCTGCCTAGCTCCTTAGCTGCCACTGTTGCTGACTGACTTTGGCTTCCTTCTTCGTGAACTGTGTATTCCTATTCTACGTCCGGTTCAAGTTTTTTTCGACAATCTCAGTACTACCTATATGGCTTCTAATCCTATCCAGGATGCGCGCACGAAAGACATTGAGATTGATCTTAACTTTGTGCGTGAACATGTTAACACTGGTGACTTGCGCCTTTCTTATCTTCCTACGGAGAAAGAAACTGCCGACATCTTCACCAAAAGTCTCTCTACTTCTACTCTCAGAGACAACCTCTGCATCATTTCTCATTCCAGAGCAAGCAATATATCCTCTCTTTCTGTCGGGAAGTCAGGCAAGGCGCTGCCCTCTTGTTTGCTAAGCCCTTCGAGGCTATCTCTCTTCTAGTGATAAGATAAGCGAAGCTAGTTCCAGTATAAATAGGAGCAGTTTCTCTGAATTCCCTTCCTTCTGCATCGCGTTACAATCCTTATGCAAGCCAGTCCGCCCCATAGTAGTAATATATTTAGGATTTCGCTAGGGCTAACTGCTTTCCATGTCTCCGGGGCTTTCGTTTGAGTTGGAGTTGTATCACTATTTGCTGTCGATCCCGGCTAGCCATTGGTTCTTTCTGATTCTATCTTTTCACGGTAGTGCTTCTCCTCTTAGGAAAGCGAGCAGGCAAGTTCTAAAAAGTTACAGCCAGCAAGCAGGGTAAAAGGATGGGGCGCAAGTCGGGTTGGTTGCATGCCCAAGGCAATGTTTTTGTAGATTGAGATGGATTGATCTTCGCTATTGTGCCTCTTCCTTGTACCATTGATGCTGCGGCAGTGCCTAATATGAGTTTGCTCCTGTCCCAGACAGCTTCGAAGAATAACTTTCGGAATTCCAAGTGACCCTTCAGAAGCTAAAGTTGAATGATCGAAGTTTCCTTCAGGTTCAGTCGAAGAGATCGAAGCGAAGTCATCAATTCAACCATTCGCATGGTCTCCCCTAAGACTGACCTCTTTTCCAAATGAACCGAACCTCGATCCACATTCATCAAAGAGAGACGGCCATCTCTCTAGGTTGCACACGCCCCTCATTCGCCCTTTACTAGAAGGTAAGGCAAAAAGCAAAAGCAGCTTAAGCCCTTACGATCACCCGAGAAGCCCTCGAGCCTATAGTATTTATTCTAATATAAATATATCTTTTTAAGTATGACTAATCTGACGAAGAATAGTAGTTCCTACACCTTGCGTGGCGTCTCCCAGTCCAACACGGCTTGCACGCACCTTCTCTTGCTCCAACTAACTCATGCCGTCGCCAATCCAGTGCCCAAGGAACTAGACCTTATGCAAAGCACCTTTTTCACATAGAGCTGATTTTCCCTTATGATCTGGAATTGGTCATAGTCTGCCAAGAGGGCAACAAAGCGCCTAAGGATTTTCTGTCATAGTCCTTCATTAAATTACATAGTCGTTTTAACACTAGGAGTCTCTTTAGGCAGTCCCGTGAAAAAGGTTCTCCCTCAAGGAGAGTTATTATTCTTTCATAAGAGAAGCCCCTTTATTAGTAAGGCGGCCCAGTCAAATTGAGTACCTTGGATTGCTGCTTTCACTATTACTATTAAAGGGATCTGTGTCACTATGCTTAACACATTAAATTAGATGCATCCACCGTACTAACACCGGATAAGCATCCCACTCAATCAGATCAGAAGGAATCGGTACTAGCGGTTCAATTCCCTAGTGATCTCTTTTCAATGCTGAATTCAAAGAAGAGAAAGAACGCATTCTATAAGAGCAAGCGAGGTAAGCGAAGCGCTAAAGACAGCTAGAGAACTAGGAGCAGGAGCCGCTCGTTCCCCGAGGAACTGGAAGTAGTCTTTGGGAGAGCTCGGCTTGGGGACGCGAAAACCTATAAAATGAATATAAGCCGATTGGATTTACCAACACGCAGCATGCGCTGGAAGGAGGGATAGCGTCTTAATACTACGAGTGGAAATATTCGTAATCGTAAACTCAAAAAAAATCTTATTCGCCGATCAGATAAAAAAAGATTATAGGTTGTTTGAACTCCTTGTAGCAAGTTTCAATAATATCAAGTAAAGGGGCTTGCTTGGCTTCTTTGACAGTGCCTGTAGTGCTCAACTCTTTGCCGGTAGTCTTCACTTTTTTGAAACGAGAGTTGGACTTTACCTATTTTGTTCTTCAAGGATTGGGACAGCAACAGAAAGAGGTGAGTTCATTAGGACTGAAGCTTATCTCTATCAAGATAGAATGTTTCCGCTGATACAGTAACCCCTCTACGAGTTATTCTTAGTGGAAGGACGTGCAATCTAGAGTAAAGGGAGATGCTCAGGAGGTGTCTGCCGCCAAAGAAAAGATTAGTCAACTACTGTATGGAAGGATTGTCCTATGAGTGAATGCGTTTCATGTGATATTTTGTTTTTAGCTGCCACCCACGTTTTGTACAATACGAGACGATGGCGATGGTTTGTAAGCTAAGCGATAGAATTGTGTTGAAGGATGTCGGGCTTGTAGTATGGGGAAGAAGTGGCTAAACTATATAGAGTAAATACATCAGCAACTACAGGAAAAAAAAGAACCAAAGAAGGAGTTTGACTCAAGTGACGATGAACACTGAACCTAACAGCCGAGGAGACGATCTCCGGTACCCATGAAGAGTAGATTACCAATCCTGTCACCTTATCTTCTATGATTACACTACTCACGAATCTATCTATCCAATTTCTTACTGAACTTTTTTTTTTACCTGTCCTTTCTTTGATTTGAGGATAGATGCCATGCTGCTCTTTCGCCTGCTACCTTACATTAAGTGATTTCACTGTCGATGTTCATGCAGCAGACAGAGGAAAATCAGATTGTTGGAGAAGCAAAGCAGGGAATGTAGCTATTAACAAGATATTAAGAGGGCAAGGAAAAGATCAAAGGCGAGGTGGTTTACCACACGAACTATCTGATCAAGTTTTCTTTTTCCTATCACAGGCAGCTGGCCGTGTTTGATCGTCGCGTACATGCTCTGTTACAGCTTCATTCATACGCCAATCAATTGACAGTGAAGCAGAGAAAGAAGAGTTTTGATCACCGTGTGGGTAGTCCCTGTTAGGGTTTCCGTTTCATGTGCACTAAAAAGGAAGGAAGACTGGTGCTACTATAGTACAAGCATACGAGCAAAGGACTCTACCTACCCATACTGACGAATGAAAGAAGTGAGGCGCGGATGATAGGACACAAGCGATAGCGGTTCCATTCTTGCTGTTCCTATTCCATACCATAAGCAGACACCTTTGATTCATCGACATTGGCGCTAGAGGCTCTACCCCCACCCACCAGCCCTTTATGGAGTTACCGGACCAAGACCAAGAGAACAAATTCCCCGATATCATAAAGAAAGTAAGAAGGGGCAAGGCCCCATTGAAAGAGAAAGCACTAAAGGACTTCTATGACGTGGCAGAAATGATCACCGTCAAGCACAAGATTCAAAGCTGGAATCTTCCTACTCTTTGGGACAGAGCATCCTATCTTGTTGATTCTCCTTTCCCACCGCCTCGAGCTCTCGCTTTCAGGGTGGATAATCTGATATAATTCACTTTCACTTCGAAAGCATCTTTTGAAATCGTTTTCCCACTTTATTGTTGTTATCCATCAATCGAAGAAGATTCATAATTCAGAAGAATTTCTGACGTCCTCAAAAAGATATTTATAGCAAGCAGCACTACTACTCATTCCCGTTCGATAGGTTCCCATTCGGGGTCTTCAACCAGCATTTCGCCCCATGCATCGGGAATTGGATCAAGATCAACTGCTTCTTAAGCTTTTTGATTTGGCTCTCGAATTGACTATTGAAAAGGAAGGGATGTTGGGCGAGGTGATGGCTCTCTTTCAAGATATGCATCTCGAACCAGGTCTCCAACCGGCACTGAAATTGGCCCTGCACTGGGGCTCCCCGGTCTCAAAGATTGAGAGTCTTGCCGTTTTTGGGAATTCAACAAGCTACTCTATTCCGCCTACGCAACAGGGTTAAACATCCCGAAAGTGCCCTTGCGCCCTATCCGACTACAAGAACAATCACCGCTCCCAGCTAAGACATTCTCTTCTGGCCTGGCCTTCTCTTCTATAGCTCTCACTCAATAGATCTTATTTGTTTGTTTAATTCATTCCTATCGTGCGCTAACCCTCGAAAGGGGAGCTACTATCAAGAGCTGGCTAGATCGAATTCGTTCTAATGCATTCATTCTTTATTGCTCTAAACCTACAGACAAGACCCTTACGCTCGTACCTATATAAAGGATAACCTCGTAAAGTGATTGATGACTCAACCTTGAGTAATCCAGCAGCAGTAGCTAACTGACAACACGAAGTGCCATATCCCTATTTAGGAAGAGGAAAGCCTCCTAGCTATTCCCTCTTTACCAGCCAGACGAGCTAATTGGTTATTAGCCGGCTCCTCTAAATTACAGTTAACAACAGGACGATAGGACTAAGAGAAGAAGCTAAGACATAAGAGTCCGATAGAGGATGAGGATATAGTAACACAAGACGATCGAATGAATCACTAGGAGAATCATTTAAGAGGCACTTGAAGATGCGCTTCTTGATTCAAAGATGAGCTAACGAAAACAAGTAAGAAAAACCTGACCTTAGGAAGGAAGAAAGTAAGGACTTGACCCATCTATCTCTCTAGATAGAAGGACAGAGGCAATGAGAATGGTTCAATCTAAGACTAGCAAGGGAAAACTAGAAGCTTAGAAGCCTTATTACACTCCCAATACACAAAGGAAGGAAGGTCATAGCAGTACTTACCCTAAGATTATATCTATCCACTTGCTTGGGGGTTGGCTTCCTGCCTCTCAATTCCTTACTACATGAGAGAGAAAGCAAGGGAAAAGCAAGAAGGAAAAGTCCTAACTTTAAGAGGGGGAGCTCAGCTGGGACCAAGCACTCTTTATTTTATGGTAATATAAAGTCGGTGTCGGGTTTGTTAGGCTATACCTAGGATCAGCCTTTCTTGTACTGTTGTAAGTTGGGAAAAGGTGCCCAAAGCCAAAAGGCTATCTCCGGATTCTAGAGACTCGACCTCTGCTCTGTTCTCGTGAGCTAGGTTTCATTTAATAGATTTTAATAGATAAGGCTAAGTGTTAATAGATTAGTTCGGTCTCTGAGACCGCCGAGTAGTCGTAGGTAAGTAGCAGCTATCTCCGACCGTAATAAAAGAAAGTCGTGGTTTTTCGTATATAAATGGATCCGCCTTTTAGAGGTGCGAGAAGGTGCTAACAAAGAACCCCAGGTTCTAAGATAAGATCTATTCCTAAAAGGGTAGTCTACGAGTTTCTGGTCTTGACCTCGACCCCAAGGCAAGAAGGAGAGACTTCCCGCGCCCTGAATTGAATAAGTAAATTAACTCTATGTCGAGCTGCTCCTCTGGCGCCTTTCTCCTGAGCTAGGCTCAAAGTCGAGTGTTTTTAGGCTGGAAATGGATCGCCCTTTCCTGTCCTGAAAGTGGAGATAAGGGGGTTGTTTCTACAACCCCAGATCTATTTATACGAGGTAGGCTACGAGTGTCTAGTACTGACCAATGGTGGCCGTGCTTTCCAACAAAATCCCCTGGGAATCTGTCCCCGAGCGTGCTGGCTTTCCTACTATATGTAGATATCTCTCAGTGGCTTGGTTCTCGTGGAGCTAAGCTAAAAGTCGGTTGTTGGGTCTATAAAATCAAAGGCGGGCTTAACGGGGCAGGACACCTTACCTTATCGGACGGGGTTGGCTTGAAGGCTTGGAAACTTTATTTGATTGGCGGGGTTACCGCACTTCTCCGTCAAAGCACAGGGAAATAGTTAATCTTTTCATTTCCGGAATGAGATGAGGTCCTACCTTTCATAGTTACCTTAGCCCGGTAAACCCGACATAGTTAGCCCGCTAACTCCGATTCCTATCCTAATAGATGGGCACAATCGAAGGACAAGAAGAAGGAATTTGTTTCCCTAAACTAAATAGGGTTTCTTTGTCTATGTCCCAGAATCTCTCTATCCCCGGGGGCAATAGCACTAGAAAGAGCAGGGGCATATCTAAGTCCACAAATGATTGTATAAGAGACTAGTCGGCTGGCTATTGTTCCTAGAGTAGTGTGCCCTACTAATATAGTAAGCGGGTGCTCTTCCCTCACTAGGGTTCTACTGACCGAGGGCGAGTAAGCTCCATCAACCTCATCAATCAACATCGTGAGGGATCATGGATTTCTGCGAATGAAAGGACGCGACTTGGCAATCGATGGTTCCATGATTGGCACGTGGCCTCCAAGGTCTTTCTCAATAGAGCTCCACAAATCAAATAGGGGTGGAGAAACCAAGGCTTTCGGTCCCTATCAATGGGTAAATCGGGGTAGACCAGCACTATTACCTTAGTCTTCAAAAGACCTTAGTCTTGTAAGAGAACATTCAATCACAGTCCATGCTTCTGATTTACTTAATTTACACCTTCTTGCTACAAAAGAAGGCTAGACACCTTTGAAACTTGGAATCTTTCTTCTAGTAAGATAGCAGGCTAAATCTAACAGCATATTCTATTCTGAAAGTGCCAAAAGGCAAATAGACAGACTTTTTATATTTATAAAAGCTTCTACCTCAATCCCTATTATAGCAAAGGGAAGAGCTCCGAGAAAAGAAATAGACGCCTCTTTTCTTGCCAATGAGAGCACGCTTGGACTTTCAATCATTGAGTTCAGATTCAAGAAGGGCATGAAGCTTTGGCTCAGTACAGTAGCATTTGACTTTGGGAAAGAGAATGGATAGAATCGATCGCTTACCTTGCTTTGGCATGCCAGAAGCATTTCGCTGTGGTTCTCATTGATTGAGTAGACTTTATTGCCTACTCTAAGACTCAGGCTAAAGACTCTATTGGATCCCCATCCTCCTTCTTTTATTGAGAATCTCCGTCAGGGTACAAGCGCGGAACTGGTGATTCGATTCTTTCAAGTTGGCAGTTAAGTCCCATCCCATATCTATATTGTGTTGTTATTGGTGTAAGGATTCCAAATCGTGTGTGTAAAGGGCAATGCCTAATGTAATTTAATTTGTTGTAAGATTTCTCGTCCTGATTTTCATTTCTTTTTTTCCGAGTGAGGTGCCCCATTAGTTATGGTTCCCGAACGATCGTCATCCTATATCTTCTTGTCTTGACTTTTTTCCTAGCCTTCCAGCTTTCTAAGCTTTCGGGTAAAGGGACTCAGATCGAGGGGCTAAGGATTCTTTTTGTTGTAATCCCTTATCGCAAGGGCCATTGACTTCGACTTCTCTAAGTTATAACTCCTCTCCCGAAGCAAGAAATTAGCTTTTTGTTGGTTGTGCAATTTCAGTTTATCCGGTCGTTGATGTGTGAGGAGCGATGTCAGCCCTTTTTCTTATTGTAAGCGGCTTGGCAGCAGTAAAATAGGATACCCTCTTATAGAAGCTACTAAGAGCATAAAATTCTTTACCCTTTCCTTGTCCAAAGCATTCTTCCTTGCAGCTACAGCCCTATTCGAACACTGATCTACTACCTCCTATTACTGTAGAATATCAATATAAAGATCAAGAATAGGAATCCATAAAAGAAAAGGACTAGAAGGAGTAGGATAAGCTAGGGCCTTGTTTCTAAAGGTAGCGCTAGCTAAGTAAGGTTTGCTGCTGCTAAGGCTACGAACTTAGGAAAAAATTAAGCTATTCTATGGACAAGGAAAAGCTTGACGAGTGAAGAGCAAAAAAGAAGGCCAGACTGTTGCCCGGCTGACAACCTGGCTTTGAATAGGAAGGAGATGAAGAGAGTTAGAACAGAAGAAAGCCAAGCTGGAGTTGGCGGTTTGAGCCCTGATATCTTGTTCGTTTCTAAAGCAAAACGGGAGCTAAACCAGGGCCGCTATTCTGATTCTGAAAGAAAGAGGCACCCTAATCTTGGACGAGCGAGACAGGGGCCATGTAGCTAAGCGGGCTAGGCTCTATTGAGCGGAGGATCGCCTTTTTTTACTATAAGAGCAGGATACCATACGTAGTCTCCGTCTTTGTCGAACAAGTGGGTGGCTTGGTAAGCAAGCAGGCGCCAACTTCCAGTTCAGACTTCAATTCTTCTTTAAACACAACATGAAATCATTTCTTTTATGTTTGATTATAACAGAAGTGTTTTATAAGAGATAAGAACTTGCTTCGCTCGACTTGAGTTGGGAAGAGTCCTATTCATTTTCCTATGAAAAAGTCCCGTAATGCTTGTATGCTCTTCCTGAACGGAAGGAGCGGTTCCCTTACTCGCTTGCTAATTATAGCCGGAACGAAGGCACGGATTCTATACCAAGTCTTTCCTATTCTCGTTTTAGCCCCCTTCTCTAAGAATAAGGTGAGCTTGTTTGTGTTCGGGCTTTCGACACCATATACTAGTGCTGTTGCGGGCTGGGATTGTTGTTATGCTTTTAGCTGAGTGCTTTCCGATCTTCCCGAAGTCAGACTACTAACGAGCTCCGCACCAGGGCTCAAACCCTGTCTCAAGGAAACAATAGCCCCACAACCAAAAGGCTTTCCGAGAGATACAAGAGAGATGGTTAAACTAAGGGTAGGCCTTGCCCTTTGCTTACTATATATAAATATAAGGGCGCTTATGCTTCTTCCTCAAACAAAGACGATCGCGCCCATCTCTTCAGAAAGAAAGCCTGAACGCCCTTGTTCTGCTTTTCTCGATTCTGCTTCTAACCGGTCTAACCAACCGCTACAAGCGGGCAGGAAAGAGATGTGGTACTCAAGTCAAGGCGATGGATCACTATCACTATAGATAGATGCTTTCCCTGGACTGTGTTCAATGGCACCTGATATGCCAACAAGGGCTTACTTAATAAGAGATCTTGCATGTTTTAGAGGGTGCTTCTTATGTCTTTCCATAAGCAGAAGTAGAAGTAGAGCTGCTCTTCCCCTATTCTTAATCCTACTTCTTATGTCTGTCAACACAACATGAGCCCAGCCCCTGGTTCAATCGATATATAGGCCGAAAACGGATTTCTGGACAAATGAACAGACCTTTCCTTACTTGACTTGCCAACCGGTAAAACCAGTAACCAAGTTCATGCGTCAGTACCACGTCCAGGATCTTAGGAAAGGGGAAGCTCAAATGATTTTTAATGGGATGGGCGTAACCCCCTAGTTAAAGAGGAGGCCGCCGAGGGACGAAGGCTAAAAAGAAATATCTCTTTTTAGCCTTCGGGTAAGTCTATCTATTGTATCCTCGCTATAGTGTTTTGTCGCTCTTGTTGTCTTGGTTAAGATAATAACCTGCTATCTTGTTTGTTTTTCTCTGTTTTTGTTGAAAAGTTCATCATGATAATTGCTTGGTATTAGCAAATAGGCTTCCATCTTTTTTTGCGGGGAAGCACTCTAAACGTAGACAGATGACATAGCCAGCCCGGGGATATCTTATTAATCATCTCCGTGGGAATTTCCATCCAAATTAGGTCTGTCTATAGGCTGACCTTTTCGGATTAGCCACGAAATGAACCAATCCAATCAATGTTCATAAGTCCACCTATGCTTTCCCTACTTACCCTGACACAGCTACTTAGCTCTAGCTTCGGCCGATCCTTCGTCATATGCTTAGTCAAAACCACTCTTGCTACGAAGAGACTTTTTGAGAGAGTCCCTTTTATCGGGGATAGGCAGGATATCTTGGTTTGGGAAAACTGGTTAAAAAGAGTAAGACTCCTCCCTCAGTGGTTTTTGCTTTTGGATTCTATAATGAATCGCTACTAACTAGAAACTCGAATAGTTAGCCTGGGCTAATAAGAGGTACCATGTAAGTAAAGCCTTTGATACTTTATTACTAATCCATTAAGGCAGTCTTGGTAGCTAGGGTAAGAGCTAGGAATAGATGTATTGAAAGTTTTCACACTTAAGAGAGTTAGAAGCAAAGTCAAGTACGTGGGAAAGCTAACCCATCAAATTGGAGTGCTAAAGTAAGGAACGAACCTAGGCTAGCTTTCCTAAAAAAGAGGTACTTCTATTTTCAAATACGGAATTGCGCTTTCCTCACTTGCTTACACCTTAGCCCTTAGACCTACCGTGGAAATATCTAAAGCCCTCACTAGCCCTCTTGGCTCACAAGGAGAAGGAATAGCACTGGCTGGCTAGTAGGAGTCCTGGAAATGTCACCGGAAATGGCTGAAACAGAGCTCGCATGCTCGTATAGAGGCCCTCGGTTGGATCGACTAGAAGGGCTATAGACTGACACTAGCTTCCTACCTGT